TAAATTATTTTTAATAAAAAAATTTATAGAGAAGGGTGTAAAAAAATTTTCATATATATATATATATTTTTTATATTTAAATATATATTTATATATTAAAATAAATTAATTTTTATTGTATATTTAAATATTTAATTAATTTAAATTTATTTAATTTTAAAATTAAAAAATTTTTTTTAATTTAAAAGAACTTTATTAGGATTATAATGAAATTAATTTTTAATATGGATATTATAGGAAAAAAAATAAGAGAATTATTAAAAATTTTTTAAGGTATTTTAAATTTATAATATAAAAAAAAAAAAAAAAAAAATCTATGTTAAATTTTTTGAAAAAAAATAAAAAATTTATGTGTTTATAGTTTTAATATAAATTTATTTTACATATAAATTTTAGTATATAATTTTAATTATTTTGATAATAATTAATTTAATTTGTAGTAATTAATTTTAAATATTTAAGAAATTAAGATTTAGAAATATTAAAATTAATAACTAATTTTGTGCCAGCAGTTGCGGTTAAACAAAAATTAAATTAAAATATTTCAGTTTATAATAAATAATAATAAAATTAAAATAAATATTAAATTATTAGGTGAAATTTTAATTTAATTAAATTTTATTTAAAAATTATGATTTAATAAATTTTAATTTAAACTAGGATTAGATACCCTATTATTAAAAATTTAATATATAAGACTAAAATAATAGATAATAATTTATTGAAACTTAAATAATATGGCGGTATTTTAGTTCATTTAGAGGAATCTGTCTAATAATTGATAGTCCACGAATAAATTTACTTAATTTATAATTTTGTATATCATTGTTAAAAAAATATTTTTTAGTGAAAATAATATTTAAAATTTTAAAATAAAAGTTAATTCAGATCAAGATGCAGAGTATAATTAAGAATATGATGGATTACAATAAATATATTTAAATGAATAATATATTGAAAAATAAATTTGAAGGTGGATTTAAATGTAATTTTAATTAGTTTATTGAAATGATTATAAATTAAAATATGTACATATTGCCCGTCACTTTCATTTTAAAATTGAAATAAGTCGTAACAAAGTAGAGGTACTGGAAAGTGTTTCTAGAAAGATCAAATTAGAGCTTGTAATTAAGTATTTCATTTACATTGAAAAGAAATTAAAAATTAATTAATTTGAGGGGTTAAATTAATAATGGTTGAGTTAATAAAAAAATTTTTAATATTAAAAAGAAATAATGGGGGTTGGAGTATTTTTAATAGAAAAAATTAATAGTTTTATAGTAAAATATTACTGTAAAGGAAATTTATAAATATTTGAGATTTAATTAATAAAAAAGTAAATTTAATTTATTGTATCTTGTGTATCAGAGTTTATTAAATATTAATAATTTATTTAAATAAATCTCGAATTTAAAAGAGTTAATTAATTAATAAAGTTAATGTTGTATAATTATTTTAAATAATTAATTAGAAATGAAATGTTAATCGTTTTTAAATATATCTAGTTTTTTTAGAAAAAAATTTAATTTTAAATTTAAATAATTTTATAATTTTTTAATTAATTATAAAAATTTAAAATTTTATATTTTAAGGGATAAGCTTTAATTTAAAAATTTTATAATGAAATTACCTTAATAATTAAAATTTTTAAAATTTATATTGTTTATAAATTATATTTTATTATAAAAAATTTTATTTAAAAATAAAATTTAATAAAAATTTAAATTTTTATAAAAAAAATATTTTATAATTATAAAAAATTAAAAATAATGATAAAATTAGTATATTAAAATAAATAAAAAAAAAAATTATATTAAATTAAATTAAAGGAATTCGGCAAAACTTTATATTCACTTGTTTATCAAAAACATGTCTTTTTGATAATAATTTAAAGTCTAGTCTGCCCACTGATATAATTATTAAAGGGCTGCAGTATATTGACTGTACAAAGGTAGCATAATCATTAGTCTTTTAATTGAAGACTTGTATGAAAGATTTGATGAAATATAAACTGTCTCTAATTTATTAATAAAAATTAATTTTTTAATTAAAAAGTTAAAATAATATTAAAAGACGAGAAGACCCTATAAAGTTTTATAATTTATTTATTTATTATTAAATATATAATTAAATATGGTAATTAACATAAATTATTTTATTGGGGTGATAAAAAAATTTAATTAACTTTTTTTTAAAAATAAACATAAATAAGTGAAAAAATGATCCATTATTGATGATTAAAAGAAAAAATTACTTTAGGGATAACAGCGTAATATTTTTTTTTAGTACAAATAAAAAAAAAAGTTTGCGACCTCGATGTTGGATTAAGATAAAATTTAAATGCAAAAGTTTAAAATTTTGATCTGTTCGATCATTAAAATCTTACATGATCTGAGTTCAAACCGGTGTGAGCCAGGTTGGTTTCTATCTTTAATAAAATTAAATATTTTAGTACGAAAGGATCAATTATTTAAAATAATTTTATTGGTATATGAATATTAATAATTAATATAATTTTAAGCTATTTTGGCAGAAAATTGTAATGGTTTTAGAAGTCATATATGTATATTATTAAATATATAAATAGTATATGTTATTATTAGATTTATTAAATATTATTATTGGTATTTTAATTTTAATTATTGGGGTAATAATTGGTGTTGCTTTTTTAACATTATTAGAGCGTAAAGTTTTAGGTTATATTCAAATTCGTAAAGGTCCAAATAAAATAGGTTATATTGGTTTAATGCAACCTTTTTGTGATGCTATTAAATTATTTTGTAAGGAGCAAGTTTATTTAAATTATTCAAATTATTTAGTTTATTATTTTTCTCCTATTATAAGATTTATTTTATCTTTAATAATTTGAATATTAATTCCTTATTTATTTAATATAATTATATTTAATTTAGGTATTTTATTTTTTTTATGTTGTACAAGAGTTGGGGTATATACTTTAATAATTGCTGGTTGGTCTTCAAATTCAAATTATTCTTTATTAGGGGGATTACGGGCTGTTGCTCAAACAATTTCCTATGAAGTTAGAATGTCTTTAATTATAATATCTAGAATTATTATAATTATGGATTTTAATTTATTAAAATTTTTCAATTATCAGATTGTAATTTGATTTATTTTTTTAATATTACCTTTGAGTTTATGTTTTTTATCTTCTATAATAGCTGAAACTAATCGAACTCCATTTGATTTTGCGGAGGGGGAAAGAGAGTTAGTTTCTGGGTTTAATATTGAATATAGAAGAGGGGGATTTGCTTTAATTTTTTTGGCTGAATACTCCAGAATTTTATTTATAAGATTGTTGTATGTTATTTTATATGTGGGGGGTTATAATTTAACATTGGTGTTTTATTTAAAATTGGTTTTTTTATCATTTTTTTTTATTTGAGTTCGGGGTACTTTACCCCGGTATCGTTATGATAAGTTAATATATTTATGTTGAAAAATATATTTACCTATTTCTTTAAATTTTTTATTGTTTTTTATAGGTTTAAAAATATTTTTAAATTATAAAATAATTTTAGTATATTATATAAATTAATAGAATATAGTTTATTCTTTCTTAAGTTTTCAAAACAAATGCTTTAACAAGCTCATTAATTAATTAAAGATTAAATTATCTCATATTTTATTTAAAATAGGATTAATAATAAAGTAAGAAAAATAAATAATTGTTAAGATTTGTCCGATAATAATATATGGGGTTTCTACTGATCGAGCTCCAATTCAGGTTAATAAAATAATAATAGAAATAAATGATCAGAATAGGATTTGATTTAGGGGATAAAATTGAATTCCTTGAATTTTTTTATTAAAAGTAAATGGTAAGATGATTAAAATTAGAATAGATATAACTAAGGCAATAACTCCTCCTAGTTTATTGGGAATAGATCGTAAAATAGCATATGCAAATAAAAAGTATCATTCTGGTTGAATATGAATTGGGGTAACTAAAGGATTAGCAGGAATAAAGTTATCTGGGTCTCCTAATAAATAAGGGTTAATTAATGATAATAGAGTTAATAATATAATTAAAATAATAAATCCAATTAAGTCTTTATAGGTAAAAAAAGGATGAAATGGAATTTTATCAATATTACTATTAATTCCTAAAGGATTATTTGAACCTGTTTGATGTAAAAATAAAAGATGAATTATTGTTAATATTGTAATAATAAATGGCAATAAAAAATGAAATGTATAAAATCGAGTTAATGTGGCATTATCTACTGCAAATCCTCCTCAAATTCAATTTACTAATATTGTTCCTAGATAAGGGATAGCAGATAAAAGATTAGTAATAACTGTGGCTCCTCAAAATGATATTTGACCTCAAGGTAAAACATAACCTATAAAAGCTGTAGCTATTAATAAAAATAAAATAATTACTCCAATTATTCATGTATATTTTAAATTAAATGATTCATAATAAATTCCTCGCCCAATATGGAAATAGATGCAAATAAAGAAAAATGATGCTCCATTAGCATGAAGAGTACGAATTAATCATCCATAATTAACATTTCGACAGATATAATTTACTCTATAAAATGCTATTTCAATATTTGCTGTATAATATATTGTTAAAAATAATCCAGTAATAATTTGGGTAATTAAACATAAAGCTAAAATAGATCCAAAATTTCACCATGATGAAATGTTTGATGGAGATGGTAAATCAATAAGAGAATTATTTATGATTTTTATAATGGGATGAGTTTTTCGTATTGGTTTAAATATATTTATCATTTGTTAGTTAAAAGTTTGATCGTAGTGGTCCGAAAAAAATATTAGTAATTTTTACTACAGCAATAAGGGTAATAAATAAATAAATAATTATTATTATAGTTAATATATAAGTTTGTCTATTATATAATTTAGAAAGATTAAAATTAAGTTCATTATCAAGAAATAAAAATAAATTAAAAAAGTTTTTTATTTCATCATTAAATGAAAAATTTATTCAAAATAAATTATTTTTAAAAAAAAATCTAAAAAAAATTATAAATAAAAATAATATTATAAATAATTTATTTTTAATTGAGATTTTGAATAATTCATTAGAAGCAATACTAGATACATAAATAAATAAAACTAATAATCCCCCTAAAAAAATTAAAAATAAAATATAAGAAAATCAATAAGTATTAATTAGTATTCTTGATAATATACTTAAAAATAAGGTTTGGATTAAAATTATTAATCCTATTGAAAATGGATGATTTAAAAAAAATATAAAAATTGATGTAGAAATTAAGGATATAGATAAAAATATTTTAATAATTTCAGAGAATAGTTTAAAAAAAATAATAATTTTGGAGATTATTGATAAAGATATTCTTTTTCTTTGAAGTTTTTAAAGAAATTTCTTATTTTTGATTTACAAGACCAAGGTTTTTTTTAAACTATAAAAACAAATGATAATAAATATAATATTAGTGATTATTTTAATATTTTTGGTTGGGAATATAATTTTTGTTTCTAAACATAAACATTTATTAATTGTTTTATTAAGATTAGAATTTATAGTATTAAGAGTTTTTTTTTTTTTTCTTGTATATTTAATAATATTAGATTATAATTTATATATATTAATAGTATTTTTAGTTTTTTCTGTATGTGAGGGGGTTTTAGGTCTTTCTATTTTGGTATCAATAATTCGAACTCATGGTAATGATTATTTTCAAAGATATAACTTAATTTAAATGATAAAGTTTTTATTTATAATTTTATTTATAATTCCTTTATGTTTAAAAAAAAATATATTTTGATTGGTTCAAATAATAATAATGATAATAATGATAATGTTTATAAATTTAACTTTAAACATTATAACTTTTTGTAATTTAAGATATTTAATAGGTTGTGATTTAATTTCTTATGGTTTAATTTTATTAAGAATTTGAATTAGAAGTTTAATAATTATGGCGAGAGAAAAATTATATAAAACAAAATTTTATTATAATTTTTTTTTATTAAATATTATATTATTATTATTTATGTTATTAATAACTTTTAGAATAATAAATTTGTTTATGTTTTATTTATTTTTTGAGGGAAGTTTAATTCCTACATTAATATTAATTATTGGTTGGGGTTATCAACCTGAACGAATTCAAGCTGGTATATATCTTTTATTTTATACTTTATTTGTTTCATTACCTTTGTTATTGGGGATTTTTTTTATTTATAAGAATATGAATAGTATGATAATATATTTTATAAAATTTTATGATTATAATTTAGTGTTATTATATTTAAGAATAATTATAGCTTTTTTAGTTAAAATACCTATGTATTTTACTCATTTATGATTACCTAAAGCTCATGTTGAGGCTCCTGTTTCTGGGTCTATAATTTTAGCTGCTATTATATTAAAGTTAGGGGGTTATGGTTTATTACGGATTTTAGTTATAGTACAAAAAATTAATTTGAAATTAGGTTTAATTTGAGTGATTATTAGATTAATTGGGGGTTTATACATTAGATTAAAATGTTTTTGTCAGGTTGATATAAAGTCTTTAATTGCTTATTCATCTGTTGCTCATATAAGAATTGTAATTGGGGGTATTATAACAATAAATTATTGAGGGTTTATAGGTGCTTATATTTTAATAATTGGACATGGGTTATGTTCTTCCGGTATATTTTGTCTATCTAATATTAACTATGAACGGTTAAATAGACGAAGATTATTTATAAATAAAGGTATAATAAATTTTATACCTTCGATAAGAATGTGATGATTTTTATTTATATCATCAAATATAGCTGCTCCTCCATCATTAAATTTAGTGGGAGAGATTAGATTAATTAATAGATTAGTTAGATGATCTTGGTTAAGAATAATTATATTAATAATAATTTCATTTTTTAGAGCTGGTTATAGATTATATTTATTTTCTTATACTCAACATGGAAAATATTATTTAGGTTTATATAGATTTTCTGGGGGTGTGTCTCGAGAATATTTAATATTAATATTACATTGGTTGCCTTTAAATATTATAATTTTAAAAATTGATTATAGAATAATTTGATTTTACTTAAGTAATTTAATAAAAATATTGATTTGTGGAATCAAAAATATGATTAGGGTTTCATTTTAAGTTATTAATAAATATTCTTTTTGTTTTATTAGATTTTTTTTTTTATTTTTTTTTATATTAATTAATTTTTTTATGATAATTTATTTTATTATGAGTAATTTATTTGTAGTATTAGAATGGGAAATTATTTCTTTTAATTCTTTTAATATTGTTATATCTATTTTATTAGATTGGATATCTTTATTATTTATAATATTTGTTTGTTTAATTTCTTCTTCTGTTATTTATTATAGAAAAAGATATATAAGATCAGAATTAAATTTAAATCGTTTTATTATTTTAGTTTTATTATTTGTTTTTTCGATAATTTTATTAATTATTAGTCCTAATATAATTAGAATTTTTTTAGGTTGAGATGGTTTAGGTTTAGTTTCTTATTGTTTGATTATTTATTATCATAATATTAAATCTTTTAATGCGGGTATGTTAACAGCTTTATCAAATCGAAATGGTGATGTTATAATTTTAATATTAATTTCTTGAATGATAAATTATGGAAGATGAAATTATATTTTTTATTTGGATTTTATATGTAATGATTATTCTATAAAAATAGTTGGGATATTAGTTATTTTAGCTGCTATAACTAAAAGAGCTCAAATTCCTTTTAGTTCATGATTACCTGCTGCTATAGCGGCTCCTACTCCTGTTTCTGCTTTAGTTCATTCTTCTACTTTGGTTACTGCTGGTGTTTATTTATTAATTCGTTTTAATAATTTATTAATTGATATATTATTTTTAAACATTTTATTATTAGTATCAGGATTGACAATATTTATAGCGGGGATTTGTGCTAATTATGAGTTTGATTTAAAGAAGATTATTGCTCAATCTACATTAAGACAATTAGGTTTAATAATAAGAATTTTAAGAATAGGTTATGGAGATTTAGCTTTTTTTCATTTATTAACTCATGCTATACTTAAGGCTTTATTATTTATGTGTGCTGGTGTTATTATTCATATAATAAATAATAATCAAGATATTCGGATAATGGGGGGTATTGGGTTTTATATTCCTTTAACTTCTTTATGTATAAATATTTCTAATTTAGCATTATGTGGAATTCCTTTTTTGGCTGGATTTTATTCAAAAGATATAATTTTAGAGTTAGTAAGAATGAGAAATTTAAATTTATTTATTTATTATTTATATTATTTTTCTACTGGTTTAACTATATTTTATACTTTTCGGTTATTAATATATTTAATAATTAATGATTTTAATTTATTATCTGTATATAATTTATATGATGAAGATTTTATTATGTTATTGAGTATATTCTTATTATTATTAATAAGATTAATTTCTGGGAGATTTTTAAGATGATTAATTTTTTCGTATCCTTATATGATCTATTTACCTTTAAATATAAAATTGATGGTGATTTATGTTACAATATTTGGAATATTATTGGGATTTTTAGTTAGTAATATAAAAATTTATTCAATTAATAAATTTTTATTAACTTATAAATTAAGTATATTTTTTAGTATAATGTGATTTTTACCTGGATTATCTACTTATATAATAAATTATAGATTATTAAATTTAAGTCAAAATTTATTAAAAAATATTGATATAGGTTGAAGAGAATTTTATAAAAGTTATAGAATTTATAGGGTAATTAAGGATTATTCTATTATTTTTTTTATTTATCAATTAAATAATTTTAAAATTTTTTTATTTAGATTTGTTTTATGGGTAATAATTTTATTTTTTGTGTTAATTTTATATTTAAATAGCTTAAATTTAGAGCATAATATTGAAGATATTAAGGTGATTTTTAATCTTTGAATATATTTATAAAAGATAATACTTTATTTTTACAATGAAAGTGTAATGTTTTAAATTAATAAACTATATAAATAAAAAGAAATATTAATGATTTTAATCACTATAAATTAAGTTAGCAGCTTAATTAAATTATATTTCTAATTGGAATTTATATTCAATTTTATCATTAACAGTGATATACCTCTGTTTTGGTTTCAATTAATAAATAAGGAGTAAAAACTCTATCTTTTAAGTCGAAATTAAATGCAATTTTGCTTCTTATTTAAGATAAATTGAAATCAATATTTTTTGAATGCAAATCAAATGTTTTAAAATAAACTATAATCCTAATTTAATTAATTCAATTTAGTATATTTTGGTTTCATTCATGATATAAACCAATAAGTAATATAATAATAAAAAAAAATCTGGTTTTAAATCAAATAATAAAATTAGTTATTTTAAATGTAATAATTATAGGTAAAATTAATACAATTTCCACATCAAAAATTAAAAAAATTGTTGAAATTAGAAAAAAGTGTAGGGAAAATGGAATTCGAGCTAAACATTTAGGGTCAAATCCACATTCAAATGGAGAACATTTTTCTCGATCTAATAATGATTTTTTTGATATAATAAATGAGATTATTATTAGTAAATTAGAAATAAAGATTATTATTAGAGATAATATTATTAAAATAATAATTATTTATATTAATGGTTATTATTAATCTTTTTGATTGGAAGTCAAATATACTAAATATATTATATAAATAATTAATTTCCTCATCAATAAATTGAGATATAAAGAAATAATCAAACTACGTCTACGAAATGTCAATATCATGCTGCTGCTTCAAATCCAAAGTGATGATTACTAGAAAAGTGAAAATTTAAATGTCGAATAAAACATGTTAAAAGAAAAATTGTTCCAATAATAACATGAAGTCCATGAAATCCAGTTGCTAAAAAAAAAGTTGATCCATAAATACTATCAGCAATAGTAAATGGAGCTTCAATATATTCATATGCTTGTAGAATAGTAAAATAAATTCCTAAAATAATAGTAATAAATAATCTTTGGGATGTTTGAGTATAATTATTTTCTATTAGTGCATGATGAGCTCATGTTACTGTAATTCCTGAAGTAATTAAAATAATTGTATTTAATAGGGGAATTTGAAATGGGTTAAATGAGACAATATTTATTGGGGGTCAATTAGATCCAATTTCAATGTTAGGAGATAAACTTCTATGAAAAAAGGCTCAAAAAAATGAAATAAAAAAAAACATTTCTGAGATAATAAATAAAATTATTCCTCATCGTAATCCTTTTGATACTAAAATAGTATGTTTACCCTGAAAAGTTCCTTCTCGACAAACATCTCGTCATCAATGATATATTGATAATAACCCAAGAAAGCAACCTAATATTAATAATTTTATGTTAAAATTATGAAATCATTTAATTAATCGTGTTACTAATGTTATTGTTCCTCTAACTCCAGTTAATGGTCATGGTCAATAATCAACTAAATGATATGGGTGGTTATGATTTGTTGACATTAGTTTACTTCTCTAGAATATAATGTTCTTAGAATTGTAATTACATAGGCTTGAATAATTGCTACAGCAGATTCTAAGGTTAATAATAAAATTTGAATAATAATTAAAATAATTAAAAAGTAATTATTTATATTAGTTCCCGTATTTCTAAGTAATGTTAGTAGTAAATGGCCTGCAATTATATTAGCAGTTAGACGTACTGCTAAAGTTCCTGGTCGAATAATATTTCTAATAGTTTCAATTAAAACTATAAATGGTATTAAAATAGGGGGAGTTCCTTGAGGGATTATATGGATAAATATATGTTGAGTATTATTAATTCATCCATAGATTATAAATCTTAATCATAATGTTAGTGATATTGATAATGAAATATTTAAGTGTCTGGTACTAGTGAAAATATATGGAAATAATCCTAAAAAATTATTAAATAAAATAAAAAAAAAAAGTGAAATAAAAATAAATGTTGATCCGTTAAATCTATTTTTACCTAATAGGGTTTTAAATTCAGAGTGAAGTTTATTTGAAATTAAATTTCATAAAATAAAATGTCGATTTGGGATAAATCAAAATGAGTATGGAATAAATATAAATCCAATGAAAGTTCTAATTCAATTTAATGATATATTAAAAATATTTGTAGATGGATCAAAAATTGAAAATAAATTATTTATCATTTTCAATTAAGGTTATTAAAGTTTTTTTTTTTAGTATTATTTATTATTTTTAAGTATTTATAATTAAAAATGTAAAAGTTTATAATATTAAAAATTAAAAAAATACAAATAAAAAAAAAAAAAAAAAAAAATCAATTAATAGGTATTATTTGGGGAATAAAAGAATATTACTTAGTAATAATTTAAATTTGACATATTTATGTTATTGTTTTTAACTAATTCTTTATTCATTAGAGATATTTGCTATTTTATCATGATATAGTTTAAGAGACTAATACTTGCTTTCAGTCATCTAATGAATAATTATTAATTCAATTAATAAAGTTTTTAATTGAAATTCTTTCAATTATAATAGGTATAAAACTATGATTAGCTCCGCAAATTTCTGAACATTGTCCAAAAAAAATTCCGGGTCGGTTGATAAAAAAACTAGTTTGGTTTAGACGACCTGGGTTTGCATCAACTTTTACTCCTAATGATGGAATAGTTCATGAATGAATAACATCTGTTGCTGTAACTAGAATACGAATTTGATTATTTATAGGTAAAATAATTCGATTATCAACATCTAATAGTCGAAAGTTATTATTTTCGTCGGATGAATTAATTATATATGAGTCAAATTCAATATTATTAAAGTCTGAGTATTCATATCTTCAATATCATTGATGACCGATTGATTTTAATGTAATTAAGGGGTTATTGAGTTCATCTAATAAGTAAAGTAATCGTAGTGATGGTAAAGCAATAAAAATTAATGTAATAGCTGGTAAAATTGTTCAAATTAGTTCAATTATTTGTCCTTCTAATAAAAATCGATTAATATATTTATTAAAAAATAAATTTAATATTAAATAAGCAACTAAAATTGTGATTATAATTAAAATAATTAGAGTATGGTCATGGAAAAAAATAATTTGTTCTATTAGTGGGGATGCTCTATTTTGATAGTTTAAATTAGATCATGTTGCCATTTCTAAAAAAAGGATAAACCTTTATAAATGGGGTTTAAATCCATTACATATAATCTGTCATATTAGAAATTACTTAAAATAGGCAATTCATTATATGAATGTTCTGAGGGTGGTAAATTTTGATATCATTCAATTGAAGTAGGTATATTTAGTGGGAATAAAATTATACGTTGGTTAATTATTGATTCTCAGATAATTATTATTATTATTATAGTAGAGATAAGTGAAATATATGAACCAAATGATGAAATAATATTTCACGATATAAATCTATCAGGATAGTCTGAATATCGTCGGGGTATTCCTGCTAAACCTAAAAAGTGTTGTGGGAAAAAAGTTAAATTTACACCAATAAATATTGAAATAAATTGAATTTTTAATAAATAATTATTTATTATTAGTCCTGTGAATAAAGGATATCAGTGAATAAATCCTCCTATAATAGCAAATACAGCACCCATAGATAAAACATAATGAAAGTGTGCTACTACGTAATATGTATCATGTAATGTAATGTCAATTGATGAATTAGCTAATACAACTCCTGTTAATCCTCCTACAGTAAATAAAAAAATAAAACCTAAACTTCATAATATAGAAGGTCTATAGTTAATTTGTGTTCCATGTAAAGTTGCTAATCATCTAAAAATTTTAATTCCTGTAGGAACAGCAATAATTATAGTTGCTGATGTAAAATAAGCTCGAGTATCAATGTCTATTCCTACTGTAAATATGTGGTGAGCTCAAACAATAAATCCTAATAATCCAATTGCTATTATTGCATAAATTATACCTAAACATCCAAAAGTTTCTTTTTTTCCACTTTCTTGTGAAATAATGTGTGAAATTATACCAAATCCTGGTAAAATTAAAATATAAACTTCTGGATGACCAAAAAATCAAAATAAGTGTTGATATAAAATAGGATCTCCTCCTCCTGCAGGATCAAAAAATGAGGTGTTAATATTACGATCGGTTAAAAGTATTGTAATTGCTCCAGCTAGTACTGGTAAAGATAAAAGTAGTAAGACTGCAGTAATACCTACAGCTCAGACAAATAGGGGTATTTGGTCAAATGATATATTGTTAATACGTATATTAATAATTGTAGTAATGAAATTAATAGCTCCTAAAATTGATGAAATTCCCGCTAAATGTAATGAAAAGATTGCTAAATCAACAGAAGATCCTCTATGAGCGATGTTAGATGAAAGTGGGGGATAAACTGTTCATCCTGTACCTGCTCCATTTTCTACAATTCTTCTAGAAATTAATAATATTAATGATGGGGGAAGTAATCAAAATCTTATATTATTTATTCGGGGAAATGCCATATCAGGAGCTCCTAATATCAATGGAATTAATCAATTTCCAAATCCTCCAATTATAATAGGTATAACTATAAAAAAAATTATAATAAAAGCATGGGCAGTAACGATAGTGTTATAAATTTGATCATCTCCAATTAAAGATCCGGGATTTCCCAATTCAGTTCGAATTAAAAGTCTTAATGAAGTTCCTAACATACCTGCTCAAATTCCAAAAATAAAATATAATGTACCAATATCTTTATGATTTGTTGAAAATAATCATTTTCGCAAATAAAATGGCTGAGTTATAAAGCGATAAATTGTAAATTTATTAACGGGAAAATTTCTCTTTTATTAAGTCTTATATTCAATAAATGATATAAAATTGCAAATTTTAAGGTGTATAAATTTACTAAGGCTTAAAGAGATGTTTCTTTATAAATAATTTTGAAAATTATTAGTTTAATTTAACTTAAAACCTTAAAGAAAAAATAAGGTTCTAATAATTATGCCTAATAATGAGATGAATCTAGAAATATTAATAAAAATTATAAAATTATTTTTTATTAAAATTTTTGATCATTTTAATTTAATAGAATAAAATATAAATGATGAATAAATAATTCGAATATAAATAAATAATATAATTAATCTGCTAATAATAAAAGTAAATGAAATAATAAATAAATTATTGTATAATAAATAATTAATAATTATTCATTTTGGGAAAAATCCTAAAAATGGGGGCAATCCTCCTAATGAAAATAAATTAATTAAAATTGAAAATTTAATTGAAAAATTAATATTAAAATTATATAATTGATTTATTAAAAAAATATTAATTATATAAAATAGTAAACATATAATAAAAATAATTATTGAATAAAGTAAAAAATATATTAATCATAAATTTTCTCTAATTATTAAAGCTGCTAATATTCAACCAATATTATTAATTGATGAAAATGCTAATAATTTTCGTAGGGATATTTGATTAAAACCTCTAATAGTACCGATAAATACATTAAAAATTATTATTATAAATAAAAATTTAAAATTTATATAGTAAGATAATAAAATTATGGGGGAAATTTTTTGTCATGTTATTAAAATAAAGGAATTAAATCATGATAATCCTTCTATAATATTTGGAAATCAAAAATAAAAGGGAGCAGATCCTATTTTTATTAATAGGGATGAATTAATGAGAATAGCTATTAAATTATCAACAATAAAGTTTTTTAATAATAATAAATTTAATAAAATTGAAAATAGAAAATTAATGGAGGCAATTGATTGAGTAATAAAGTATTTTAATGAGGCTTCTGAATTTAATAAATTATTTGGGTTGGTTATAAGGGGGATAAATCTTAATAAATTAATTTCTAATCCAATTCAACAACCTAATCATGAATTGGATGAAATAGAAATTAAAGTTCTAAAAAATAAAATAAATAAAAAAAATATTTTATTTGAATTAATTATAAATAAAATTTAAAATAGATGGGGTAATCTTGGTGAGTTTTCTCATATTATAAATTATATTTTAGTGTATGATGCACGGTAGTTTTTGAAATTGCTAGATATAGTTTAATTCTATAAAATATAATAAAGGTAAAAAAATTACATAATTTATTCTATCAGAATAATCCTTTTATCAGGCACTTTATTGTTTAAAAAAAAGGGATTTCCTTTATATTTGGGGTATGAACCCAAAAGCTTTATTTAGCTTATTTTTAA